GCGTCACGAGTTCCATACAGATGACTTCTCAATACAATTTCTTTCAAATTCATTAAAATTGCATGTACTGATTCTTCAATACCGACTATCGTAGAATATTCATGTGGTACCTTTTCAGATTTTGCACGTGTGATACATGTTCCTTCTATTTCTCCAAGTAAAGCCCTTCGCATCGCGATACCTATCGTATCTGCTTGGCCTTTCATAAGCGGGGCCAAAATGAAACGGCCATAATAAAGACGCTTACTGTCTGTTCTTGATTCAACACACTTCCACTGTAGTGTCCGAGTGGATACTGCTACTTCCTCTCGAACCATAATAATATTATTCTTTTTTCAGATCATTGAATCATTTATTTCTCTTGAAATCCGTTCAATTCTTATTTCTACACACGTCTTTTTTTAGGAGGTCTACATCCATTATGTGGCATAGGGGTTACGTCACGTACGAAACTTAATAGTATACCACTTCTACGAATAGCTCGTAATGCTGCATCTCTTCCGAGACCAGGACCCTTTATCATGACTTCTGCTCGTTGCATACCCTGATCCACTACTGTACGAATAGCATTTCCTGCTGCGGTTTGAGCAGCAAATGGTGTCCCTCTTCTTGTGCCTCTGAATCCACAAGTACCAGCGGAGGACCAAGAAACCACCTGACCTAGTACATCTGTAACAGTCACAATGGTATTGTTGAAACTCGCTTGAACATGAATAACTCCTTTTGGTATTCTACGCCCACTCTTACGTGAACCAATACGCCCATTCCTACGTGAACCAACTCTTGGTATAGGTTTTGTCATATTTTATCATCTCATAAATATGAGTCAGAGATATACGGATATATCCATTTCATATCAAAACAGATCCTTTATTTGTCCATCGGGTCCTTTAGAAAATCCCTTTTTCTTTTTAGAAAGATTACCCTTGTCTCTGTTTATGTCTCGGATTGAAACAAATTACTATAATTCGTCCCCGCCTACGGATCAGTCGACATTTTTCACAAATTTTACGAACAGAGGCCCTTATTTTCATATTTGTTATTCCTTACCTTAATTCCGAATCTACTCCTTGGAAGAAAATAAGTCTCTTGAAATTTTGAACCTCGAATTGTATTCCCACGAAAGGAATGTTTAAAAAGCCACCTACACCTAATCGTTTGAATCTTTGTTGCGAAGTCTATAAATTATACGTCCCCTGGTTGAATCATAACGACTTACTTCGATTTTTACTCTATCTCCTGGTAGTATCCGTATAAAACTTCGTCGGATCCTCCCCGAAACATAACCTAGAATCAGATCTTCATTATCTAAACGAACCCGGAACATACCATTGGGAAGTGATTCAGTAATTAAACCTTCATGAATCAATTTTTGTTCTTTCATTCCAGGTAACCCCCTTGAAGTATCAACTAATGGAGGAGGAGTGATATTAAACAACCCGTCTTTCCTCTCCTTTTTCACAAATAGGAAGTTACGGATCAACTTCGGATACCAGAAGGATCACCATATATAACACAAAACTTCTCCTCCAATTCCTTCTAGTCGAGCTTCTCGATCTGTCATTATACCTCTAGAAGTAGAAAGAATTACAATCCCCATTCCACCTAAAATCCTAGGAATTCGTTGATAGTTGGAATAGATTCGTAGACCGGGTCGGCTGATACGCTTTAAAATATTTCTATATGTTCCTTTCCTATTTCTTCTATGTCGCAGGGTTGAAACCAAGAAATATTTGTTGTTTTCCCGATGTTTCCTAACGTTTTCAATAAAACCTTCTCGTAGAAGTATTTTAACAACGCTTTCGGTCATATTAGTAGATGCTATTCGAACCGTTCCTTTTTTATCCATGTCGGCATTTCTTATAGAAGTTAATATATCGGCAATAGTGTCCCTACCCATGACGAACTATAATTATTGGTGCCTCCTAATTTTGATATAATCAACATGTTCCGTTTTTTTTTTTATGTGAATTTTTGATTCTTTATTTATGAATTATTAAAAGTATATGCGTGAAACACAATCTACTAATTGATCCATTTCAGATACCCTACTATATCATGGTCTCATCTACTAGTATTTATAATACCTCAGGAGCTAATGAGACTATTTTAGTGAAATTCAACTGTCTCAATTCTCGAGCGATCGCTCCAAAAACCCGAGTTCCTTTTGGATTTCCTTCTTGATCAATGACAACTGCTGCATTGTCATCATATCGTATTATCATACCGTTGTCACGTCTGAGTTCTTTACATGTACGTACAATTACAGCTCTGATCACTTCTGATCTTTCGAGAGGCATATTGGGCACTGCTTCTTTTATTACAGCAACAATAACGTCACCAATATGAGCATACCGGCGATTACTAGCTCCTATGATTCGAATACACATCAATTCTCGAGCCCCGCTGTTGTCCGCTACATTCAAATGGGTCTGAGGTTGAATCATATCATTTTTTTTTTTAATCTGTTCTTTCAATGCAAAGGTCGAAGGAAAAAAGAAAGAAATATTGTCTGTCCAGAAATAAAGAAATCCGCGATTGTTTTTTTCATCATAAATACCCCTTTGGTTCCACATCCCTATCCTGAAATAATGAATTGCGTTCGTATAGGCATTTTGCACGCAGCTATTTTAATAGCTGCTCTGGCTACAGTTTCCGATACTCCGCCCATTTCATAAAGTATTCGACCCGGCTTAACAACAGATACCCAATATTCGGGAGATCCCTTCCCCGAACCCATACGGGTTTCCGTAGGTCTTACTGTAACGGGTTTGTCGGGAAATATACGGACCCATATTTTTCCACCACGGCGCGCATATCGTGTCATTGCCCGTCGCCCCGCTTCTATTTGTCTAGATGTGATCCAAGCGGGTTCAAGTGCCTGAAGAGCATATCTACCGAAACAAATATGATTGCCTCGATAAGATATTCCCTTCATTCTTCCTCTATGTTGTTTACGGAATCTGGTTCTTTTGGGGTTATAGTTGATGGTTGTTTCTCAACCTCATCTCTACTACAGAACCGGACATGAGAGTTTCTTCTCATCCAGCTCCTCGCGAATGAAACGATTCAATAATATTACAGATACACATGTATTTATTGAATAATACACTAAATCATGGGATTTATTGATATTGAATCTGTCACGTAGGAATCTGTATATCTTGTATATATAGCTAGACGTATATTTCTATATATAGAAGATAATGCCTTTGCTTTCTTTTTATAACGAATCCTTGACCTTTACCGAATCGGCCAAAATTTTGCAATTCAATAAGGGTTTCGCGGGCGAATATTTACTCTTTCAATATTTGTTTCATTCGTAGGGTCAACCCATGGCCTCTCAGAATAAATCAATTGGTTCCTGGTTGGTTCCGCCATCCCACCCAATGAATCATTAGGATTCGTTTTCAATAGAATCTTCTGCAGTCACAGGTTCCGTCGTTCCCATAGCTTCTCCATTAATGGCTAGGCCTGAACTCTGCAATGGAGCTCCTCAATTCAAGTTCGTTCCCAAGTCAATCTCCTCAGTCTCTATTGACTCGAGGCTCTTTATTATTGGTATTTTTCCTATGAACCGTATTCATCTAATTATGGACGAATCAGTATTGATGCTTTATCACACTGCCTTTTATGAGATGATTCATAATAGACCATACATATTGGAATCATATACCATTGATATTCTCCTTCTCTCTTTCTCTCGCCCTTCCATTTACCCACATCCCTCTATTTTCGCTTCACAATCCATAATCAGATTGATTTTTCCTTTATGGAAAAAAGATTTCAGTTGCTACAACTATATGATTGACACATCATATAGTGACTGGTTCCTTGGATCTCGATAATACGAAGCAATGAGCTGGTTCTAAGTTCTATAGTTATTAGTTAGGGGCCAGTCCTTTTTTTTTGAATCCCAACTCTAAAGAAAAACCAACGAGTCACACACTAAGCATAGCAATTCTACCAAATGATCAATCCAATTTTTATTCAACCCTATAGAATTAGAATTGCTCATTTTTCATTGAAGGGAAAAAGAATAGTTTGTCGTTTTTTGTTCTATCACTGGATAGAATGGCAAGGAAAGGCCCATTATTGCTCGTCTACAAATATCCAAATTTTGATGCCTAATACCCCATAGATAGTTCGAACTGTATAGGAACAATGATCAATTTTAGCTCGAATGGTTTGTAGGGGAACCCTACCTTCTCTGATCCATTCGACACGTGCAATTTCTTTTCCGTCGATACGTCCTGCAATTTGCACTTGAATTCCTTTTGTATCCGCTTGTTCAGTTAATTCAATAGCTTTTTTCATTGCCTTTCGAAAGGAAACTCTATTCTTTAATTGTAGAGCTATATATTCTGCAAGAATATTAGGTTGTCCATAAGGTTTTGCAACTCTTGTGATAGCAATGTTAAGTCTCCGGTTCACAGAATTAAATCCTTTTTGTACATTGATCTGTAATTCTTCGATTCCTCGTGTTCGACCCTCTATTAACAAATTTGGAAATCCAATATAGATTATGACCTGGATCAGATCGATTTTTTTTTGAATCTCTATATGTGCAATTCCTTCGAAACCCGAGGATATTCTCCTATTTTTTTGTACATAATTCTTGATACAATCTCGTATTTTTTCATCTTCCTGGAGACCTATGGAATAATTTTTTGGTTGCGCGAACCAAAGGGATCTATGCTTTTGGTTTTCCCCACCAAGTCGGAAACCAAGGGGATTTATTTTTTTGCCCATATTTTTCTTCTCCCTCTTTCTCTTTTTTTTCTCTGTCTCTCTCTTTCTCCCAATATCTCTCTATTATAGGATCTTTCCATTGATCCTTTGTTTCTAAATATATATCCTGGTCCGTTTTCGTTTTAGAGGTATCCCTCACTACAATAATTATATGACAGGTGGGTCTTTTTATCGGATAACTACGTCCTCGAGCCCGAGGTTTTAACCTTTTCACGATAGTACCCCCATTGACTTCGGCTTTACTAATG